AGGGAAGGTATAGTAATGCTATGAATGACCCAGTATCGAATACTGGTAATAATATCAGCAAAAGAACGTTCTCCTGTGCTTCCAGACATGCCGAGCTCCACGTATTCTTGTACAGTCAAAAAGGGGATCGATTCCGTAAAAGATGAGATCAGTAAATGGGAATTCACTGAAATTTAATCTTTGTGAGATCGTCAATAGGGTACCAAGGGTGTCTTTAGAGTATACCGAATCAGTATAGCTATCCTTCTTCTGACACAGCAACGCAATTTCACAATTAGTATCTAAATGGAGTGCTAGAGACTTTCTTTTTTCTTTTATTGTTGCCTGTCGATGTAGTATTCTATACTATTCAATAAAAAAATTTTCAAATTCCTGTAGTAGTATAAGGGTTCTCTCCATTATCGGCTTCGGATTAGAAACTGAAGATCAGATAAAATGTGAATACAACGGGTTGCTTTCAAATAATTCGCGAGTGGGATTATCATATTCCATTCTCCTACACCTACAATTCAATTAGATCCAAAATATAAAAATATTCTTTCTTTTTGTGTTTGTAGAAGATGTTTTTTGTTGGAACCTCCCCCCCCCTTTTTTTCATTTTTATTTTTAAGGAATTGGTTAGTTGTCCAGTAAGAAGTAAGACTAGCCGATAGTCTTCGACGAAAGAAAGAGAACAAAGAAGAAAATAATCAATATTCGCGATGCACGCATTGTTGTATTAGAACCAAAAGGCCGTTCTTGATCGAATTATAATTATAAAAAAAAGGGCGGGGGGCTCTCTAATTTAAGATATGTAAAGAAAAAATGTATAAGTTTCGCACGATTAGATCATGCGAAACTCTTTTTCTTCTCATTAGAGATATTATGAGAATGAACCTACTACTGAATCTAATGAGGTCAAATCAAATTAAAGTAAAAAAGAAAAAAAAGGGAAAGTAAAGTTAAAGTAAAAAAAGGGAGATTCTAGTATAATATAAGGGCATTCTTTGTTCGAAAATACACAATGTATTCGATACAATAATAAAAAAAAGATCAAAATCAAAATAGAAATGATTTTCCAATTTTAAAGCGATTCAATTTCATTTTTTGAATGAAGTTACACAACAGAGTTTTTTATTATTTCTAATTTTGATTATTAATTATAATATATAATATTAGTATAAGAATATTAGTTTTTAAGATGAATCTGTTGATTGGGAATTAGGGGATGCTCAGATATCACAGATGATAAATTGATTTCTTACCTATGTCACTCCCATTTTTTTTTTTATTACTGTTTAGAAGGATTGATGAATCAAAAACTTTCAATTGAAAGAATAGGGGGAATTGGTCTTTTTGCTTATTCTTGTTTGTATCTTTCAAAAATTTGAATTTAGGGAAGTGCTTTCTAAACATATGTATAAAAAGACCATATTTCATTTAGCCTCTTTATGCTTACTATAACTAGTTATTTCGGTTTTCTACTAGCGGTTTTAACTATAACCTCAGCTCTATTTATCGGGTTGAACAAGATACGACTTATTTGAAATTAATTGAACAAACGATTCATAAAAAAACGAAATCTTTCTGTGTTATTCCATATATTCTATAGTTTCTTAAGTTTCTTACCGTGTCAATTTCCAATTTTTGGTCATTGAGATTCATGGGCAATATGAATTAATAGTTAAGAATAGATATTACCTCTCCTTTTCCTCTTTCAAACAAATTGAAATGATTGAAGTTTTTCTATTTGGAATTGTCTTAGGTCTAATTCCTATTACTTTGGCTGGATTATTTGTAACCGCATATTTACAATACAGACGCGGCGATCAGTTGGACCTTTAATTAATTAATAGCTCTTTTTTTGATTGACCCCCACTTGCTTTATTAATTTTAATACATAGGGCAGGGGTCAAATTGAAATTGCTGTTCAATTATTTCATTTCAGTGTAATTTTCGACCTAAGAATAACAAGAATGGGATCACGCTCTGTAGGATTTGAACCTACGACATCGGGTTTTGGAGACCCGCGTTCTACCGAACTGAACTAAGAGCGCTTTATTATCACACTAAATATTTTGTAAGTAACCCTAATATATTATATTTTTGCATGCGTATCCTATTCTATAGTAGAATAGAGTCAAATGAAAGATTGATCATGTTATGGATGCCCAATTTAATCGATTTCAATTGATCCCTCGTTACGATTCCTGCTCATAAGATAAGTAATAGAATAGGTAGGGATGACAGGATTTGAACCCGTGACATTTTGTACCCAAAACAAACGCGCTACCAAGCTGCGCTACATCCCTTTCAATTGGGTTACAGTGTCATTGTAGAGAATACCCGTATTGTTTTCCACATCTTTATTTACTCCATTTCTATACAAAAATTATCTTGTCATTTCTTCTTTTTGATCTCATATCATAGAACATATAATTAATTATTAATTAATTATAATAAACTACTTATATGCGTTACGTATAATGAAACCCGCTGTAAAAAAAATGAATATTTTGGGGAAATGCTGGTACAGAAAAGGGCACGTTTTTTTTAAGAAAAGGAATATTCTACTGAATCGTTGTACATTTAAATTTGAATTAGGGATTCCGCGGACAAATACAAGCGATCATTAACTCCATATATGTCTGGTCATATATGTATTACAAATTCCAATAAAGAAGGAGGATTTCAAATAAAATGCGAGATCTAAAAACATATCTCTCCGTGGCGCCGGTAGTAAGTACTATATGGTTCGGGTTTTTAGCAGGTCTATTGATAGAGATCAATCGTTTATTTCCGGATGCGCTGATATTCCCCTTTTTTTCATTCTAGTTAGTAACATGGGAAGTGGTGAAGAAGATTAGGGATTTAATAAAATCTCTGTGACTAATCCCTCCCCTTCCCATCTTTTAATTTTAGAATTTTTAAAATTCGAATAAGTTCGAAAAGAGAAAGAATAAAAGTGGATTCAAATTCAGTGAAACTCGGAACTCGGGCCTCAGGCCCGAGGCTCGAATTAAAATAAAATTTTTAATTTAAATTATTTAAATTAAAATAATTAAAAAGAGAATGAGAACGGAAATGGAAATTGATGGATAGGTCAACAATATCATACAAAATACTTAAATGAAAGACGAAACGCTATATTGGGATTAGAAATGTAGTTAGAAATCATTGTATTACTTATTATTACTATCTTGATTGCAACGAAATTTTTCATAATTTTATTTCAAGTTAGCAACTTCTATTTTTTTTTTTTTTCGTTCCTTTTTTCTCTTTGGATCGCAAAATAGAATAGTTGAGTGAATCAAAAATACAAAGGGGGTTCATGGCCAAGGGGAAAGATGTTCGAGTAACAGTTATTTTGGAATGTACCAATTGTGCTGTTCGAAATGATGCTAATAAGGAATCAAAGAGGGTTGGTATTTCCAGATATATTACTCAAAAGAATCGACACAATACGCCTAGTCGATTGGAATTGAGAAAATTCTGTCCCTTTTGTTACAAATATACAATTCATGGGGAGATAAAGAAATAGATGGAACCGATTACACGTATGTATTGTATGTCATCCTTCCAAGGAAGATGAAAAATGTCATATACCATATATTATATATAACATATATTTAAAGATAAACAAACCAAAAAGAAATCCCCGACAAAATTAGGATTTTCGGGATAAGGAATAAACAAATCATGGATAAATCCAAGCGACTCTATTTTAAATCCAAGCGATCTTTTCGTAGGCGTTTGCCCCCGATTGGGTCGGGGGATCGAATTGATTATAGAAACATGAGTTTAATTAGTCGATTTATTAGTGAACAAGGAAAGATATTATCTAGACGGGTGAATAGATTAAACTTAAAACAACAACGATTAATTACTATTGCTATCAAGCAAGCTCGTATTTTATCTTTGTTACCCTTTCTTAATAATGAGAAACAATTTGAAAGAGGTGAGTCGGCTGCTAGAACTGCGGGTCTTAGAATCAAAAAGGGGGATAGGCTTACTCTTCACTTGAATCAAAATTCCAATCCGCCTTTGAGTTCGTGTCATAAGAAAAAAAGTATCGGGGAAAAAGAATAAATCTTTTTTTATTGAACGTCTTGTTTGTTCATTTTGACGACTTTATCATATTATTTGATTATATTTTATCATACTAATTTCTATTCTACCTTCCCGGAGTTAATTTTACAGCGCACTCCATTAAAATTTAAAACATTCCTATGGAGTCCTTCCAATCTACTTATTTTATAATCTCAGTGGAAATCATAGAAAGACAATTTATATTTAATATAGCTATTTGCGCAAGTATTTTACGATTAAGAAGCAACTGCTTCTTGTACAGATTGTGTATGAAAATATTATAACTATAGTATACTAAATTCCCTCGAATTGCTGCATTTATCCGAGTGATCCACAAACGGCGAAAATATCTCTTTTGCCTACCTCTATCCCGATAAGCCGAAAACAAAGCTCTTATTTTCTGTTGAGTAATAGTTCGAGTAAGTCTTGAATGAGCCCCTCGAAAGCTTGATGCAAATAAACGAATTTTTGTTCTACGTCTCCGAGCTATACATCCTCGTTTAATTCTGGTCATTGAATAAATGAAACTTTGATAAATAACTAATTGATTTCTTTTCTTTCAGTTATTCCCTTCCCCTTTACTAGTTTGTTAATAACAAAACGGATCCTTCCAATGTATAAAATAAAAACTCCAACGGCTTTTGCTACTATAACCTTCCCGCCCACGATTTTTTCTTTTTTTTTTTTATAGGCATTTTACCTCGAAATAAGAAATAATATTGATATTGATACTAGATATTAAAAAAAGCATATTAATATTAAATAAAAACAAAAAGTAGTAAATATAAAATAGAAATGAATAAAAAAAAAATAGTGGGTTCCATCGTTTCTATGGTTACTTCTTAAACGGCGAGATCCCTTCTATACACCGGAGCCCCTTCTTTTCTTTCATTTAATCAATGCTATTGTTAACTTGTACAGTTCACACTTTTTGGCTCTACCCATGAATTATTCAGTAATCCGTCTTTCACAACGAGATCCACTTATACAGTAACGGTATTTAATTATGAAGATTAACTGTGTAGCTGACCCTCTTAGTCCGTTGTTGAAAGAGTAAGGGCGTAATCTTTCTTGCCTTTAAATGGGATTCCCCCCGCTTAATGGATAAACATTTGCTACCAATGGGAAATTCTTTCTCATCTTAAATTGAAAATGGAGACGATTGGATTTACACCACTAGAAACCATAAATTTTGATACACAATAGAAGGGTATGATAGATACTTTTTAGATAGTGAATGGAGTTCTTCCGTTTTATTTTATCTTATTTACTGTTACTGATCACTGATACTGGAAAAACGGGTTCTTTTCTTCTGCCCCAGTCCATGCTCTGAACGAGTCACACATACACCCTAGTACATGTTCCTCGTCGCTGAGGGCATCCCCCAAGGGCGGGGGATTTCGTAACATTTCTGATTGGCTGTCTCGTCTTTCTAATAAGTTGTTTAATAGTTGGCATGTTGACTCGTATACATAATGAGCTGGTTTAGATCGATCCTAACCGGCCGATTAGGAATTACTTCTATAGTAATAAATTAATTAATAGAATACTCTATCAAACCCAGTAAGAAGATAAAATTTCAAATGGCGTATTTGTATTTGCGCGAAATCCCTGTTATTTTTTATTCTACCCCTACATGATCAACAATTCCATGAGCTTGGGCTTCTGTTGCTGACATAAAAACATCTCTTTCCATGTCTTCGGATACAACCCATAGAGGTGTGCCTGTTCTTTGTACATAAACCCTTGTAATGGTTTCGCGCAGCTTCATCATTTCTTCCGCTTCCAGGATAAATTCTCCTGCGGGTGCCTCATAAAAAGAACTAGCAGGTTGATGGATCATTACCCTGATTATATAACCTAATAAATGGTTCTTCTATCTCGAAGAGAAATCAAAGAGAATAAATTAAATAACGAGTAATGATATGAAAACCAAAAGATAGAATTGAACAACCGTACAGGCATCTTTTGCGCATTGCATACGGCTATACAATGGAATTTACTTTATAACCTCCATTCCATTGAAGAAGTATAAAATCAAATTCAAATATTCAAATATAGGGCCTATCAGACCCCGATCGGTAAATAATCCAATAACCATCCTTCATTTTATTTTGGAGTAGTTAAAACATACTATGATGGTTCCGTTGCTTTATATATTTATTTAGTCTGTTATTAAGCAATCCCAAAGTTTCTTTTTTTTGTATTCTTTCCTAAGATAAATATTGTTATTATCCCTCTGGTGTGAAAACAAAAAAGTTTGTGACGCTGCAATAGGCTTCCGATAAATCAGATAAAATCGGAAATGCCCTTTATCTCATACTATTCGTTCGATATATAATCTAATGATTGATTTTTGAAAAAAAAAACAAAAATAAAAAAAAAAGGTTTCTCATATCGAATTCAAAATGCCATGCTATTATTACTTAATAGTCATATTTCATATGGCGAAGGCATAGTCTTCTTTTTTCTCTCAAATACAAAACTCATTGGCGCCGAGCATGAGGGAATGCTAGACGTTTGGTAATTTCTCCTCCGACCAGAAGAAAAGATCCTATTGAAGCGGCCAATCCCATGCATATTGTCTGTACATCTGGTTGTACAAATTGCATAGTATCATAAATAGCTACTCCGGGTATTACCCACCCCCCGGGAGAGTTTATAAACAAATACAGATCTTTGCTATCATCCTCTATACTGAGATATACCATAAGACCAATAATTTGATTCGAGAGATCGCTATCAACCTCTTGGCCTAAAAAAAGTAATCTTGCTCGATAAAGTCGGTTGATTAGGATATAATTGTATCCTTAGGAACCGTACGCGCACCTTTTGATGCATACGGTTTACCAAAAATCGCGCAAAAAAAAAGAATCAATGTGTAGATTGCAGCCCTCATTCTTTTTTATTTTCATAGGGGGCTCTTTCTAACTTCTAATAAAGGGCTTTTTTTCTTCCATTTTTCAAGAAGGATTTCTTTTGGCCTGTTTACTTTACCTATATATAAATAAAATATATATATAAATAATTTACTAAACTTATCGAATGAACTTCTCATTGATGTATTGTTTCATCGAGATCGAATCCAAATAACGATGCCATTTTCTTGTTCCTGAATGGGCTTTTTCAATTTTTTTAGGTTTATGCTCTACTCCGAGTAAAGATAGGCCCGATTTTTATTTGCACATATAGGGCAAATGTCCCAATACCACGTCTTTTTGCTATGGCTTTTTTTATTTTTCAATTTCATTTATTTCATGTCTTCCACTAAATATTCAATGTATTCATTATATTAAATGTATTCATTATATTACTCGATTGATTAAACAGTTTGAGATCGCTCCTGTTTATAAATAGAATATTATAAAAGTAGTAATCTTAGATATATTACCAATTGGGTTTTTTCTAAACGGAGCCTGGATACTTCATTTTTTTGGTCCAGTCGAGCCAACCATAAATTATTCTAATTGATAATATTAATCTGATACCCCTACAAAAAATAAATAGGATTAAATTGTATTTCACGCTCCAAACTTTTGATAATTCAATCAATCTTTTTTGGGCGAAAGAGGGGATATCTCGATCAGGGGAGAGAATGGGGAAATTCCATGTGACCCAATATATCTGACAAGTCGCACTATATGTCAACCCACGATGCATCTTCCTCTCCAGGACTTCGAAAAGGTACTTTTGGAACACCAATAGGCATAAAATGAAAGAAAAAAAATTAAGTACTATATCTTACTTTGATGTGGAAGCGTAACAACGGGTTTATTGTCTTAATAAGATTAGCCTTTATCATAGTTTATCCATAAATTGAATAAGTTCATAACAATAACATAAAAAAAGAAAACCGAATGATTATGACTAAAGGAAAATTTTTACGAAACGAATGGGCCTTTGGAATGATATGAACAAATGGGTATGTCTTCACTCAGAGAAAATTAAAGTGGGATCAATCCCCTCTACCATTGCGTATTGGTACTTATCGGGTATAGAATAGATCTGCTTATTTTTGTTCCTACAAATGGAATTCGTCTATTATTACTATCTATTATTATTATTACTAAAAGAATAGAACAAATATTAATTCTTTCCTCGAGAAAATCTACCGAAAGAGTGGGTCCAGAGCATAGTTTTTTTACTTTTTACAATGCAATAAAGTTACATAGTGTCTATTATTCGTTGATTAAAGGGGTATTTCCATGGGTTTGCCTTGGTATCGTGTTCATACCGTCGTATTGAATGATCCGGGTCGTTTGATTTCTGTTCATATAATGCATACAGCTCTAGTTGCTGGTTGGGCCGGTTCGATGGCTCTATACGAACTAGCGGTTTTTGATCCCTCTGACCCCGTTCTTGATCCAATGTGGAGACAGGGTATGTTTGTTATACCCTTCATGACTCGTTTAGGAATAACCAATTCATGGGGCGGTTGGAGTATCACAGGAGGTACTATAACGAATCCGGGTATTTGGAGTTACGAAGGTGTGGCCGGGGCACATATTGTGTTTTCTGGCTTATGCTTTTTGGCAGCTATTTGGCATTGGGTGTACTGGGATCTAGAAATATTTTCTGATGAACGTACAGGAAAACCTTCTTTAGATTTACCTAAGATTTTTGGAATTCATTTATTTCTTTCAGGGTTGGCTTGTTTTGGGTTTGGCGCATTTCATGTAACGGGGTTGTATGGTCCTGGAATATGGGTGTCCGATCCTTATGGACTAACCGGAAGGGTACAATCTGTAAATCCAGCGTGGGGTGTGGAAGGTTTTGATCCTTTTGTTCCGGGAGGAATAGCCTCCCATCATATTGCAGCAGGGACATTGGGCATATTAGCCGGCCTATTCCATCTTAGTGTCCGTCCGCCCCAACGTCTATACAAAGGATTACGCATGGGAAATATTGAAACCGTCCTTTCCAGCAGTATCGCTGCTGTCTTTTTTGCCGCTTTTGTTGTTGCTGGAACTATGTGGTATGGTTCAGCAACTACCCCGATTGAATTATTTGGTCCCACTCGTTATCAATGGGATCAGGGATACTTCCAGCAAGAAATATATCGAAGAGTTAGCGCTGGGATAGCCGAAAATCAAAGTTTATCAGAGGCTTGGTCTAAAATTCCTGAAAAATTGGCTTTTTATGATTACATCGGTAATAATCCGGCAAAGGGGGGATTATTCAGAGCGGGCTCAATGGACAACGGGGATGGAATAGCTGTTGGGTGGTTAGGACACCCTATCTTTAGAGATAAGGAAGGGCGTGAACTTTTTGTACGTCGTATGCCCACTTTTTTTGAAACATTTCCGGTTGTTTTGGTAGACGGAGACGGTATTGTTAGAGCCGATGTTCCGTTTCGAAGGGCAGAGTCGAAGTATAGTGTCGAACAAGTAGGTGTAACTGTGGAGTTCTATGGTGGCGAACTGAATGGAGTCAGTTATAGTGATCCTGCTACTGTGAAAAAATATGCTCGACGCGCTCAATTGGGCGAAATTTTTGAATTAGATCGTGCTACTTTGAAATCCGATGGTGTTTTTCGTAGCAGTCCAAGGGGTTGGTTTACTTTTGGCCATGCTTCATTTGCTCTGCTCTTCTTCTTCGGACATATTTGGCATGGCGCTAGAACCTTGTTCCGAGATGTTTTTGCCGGTATTGACCCAGATTTGGATGCTCAAGTAGAATTTGGAACATTCCAAAAACTTGGGGATCCGACTACAAGACGACAAGTAGTCTGATACAAGATTGATTTCTTACTTTTATTTTTGTGATTTAACATAACATAGACAGGGAGCCGGATAAATCTTGATTTGAATCGCTGCCTTTGCCCTTTCTTTGACTCTTTCTCTTTAGTTATCCGGGAGACGACCCAAAATAAACAGGCATGGAAGCTATAATTGTAAACCACAATCGAATCTATGGAAGCATTGGTTTATACATTCCTCTTAGTCTCGACTCTGGGAATAATATTTTTCGCCATCTTTTTTCGGGAACCACCTAAAGTTCCAACTAAAAAGATGAAATGATTTTTTATTATCTCGATTGAAGTAATGAGCCTCCCAATATTGGGAGGCTCATTACTTCAACTAGTCTCCGTGTTCCTCGAATGGATCTCTTAGTTGTTGAGAGGGTTGCCCAAAAGCAGTATATAAGGCGTACCCAGTAAAACTTACAAGTAAACCAGATATAGAGATGGCAACTAAGGTTGCTGTTTCCATTATTATATAATTTTAAGACCACAATGGATCTATGCTAAGATCATTTATTTACAATATAATGGTATACAAAGTCAACGGCTCTCACTGAATACAAAATAGGATTTATGGCTACACAAACCGTTGAGAATAGTTCTAGATCTGGTCCAAGACGAACCATTGTAGGGGATTTATTGAAACCACTGAATTCGGAATATGGTAAAGTAGCTCCAGGTTGGGGAACTACTCCTTTGATGGGTATTGCAATGGCTCTATTTGCGATATTCCTATCTATTATTTTGGAGATTTATAATTCTTCCATTTTACTGGATGGAATTTCAATGAATTAGATTCACAAGAACTACTAAATCGCTTTTCACTACAAAGTGAATCATTTAGGTCGTTTTTAGCCCATTCTATTTTTGGGTAGTTCGACCGTGGAATTTCTTTGTTTCTGTATTTCCGGAATATGAGTGTGTGACTTGTTATAATTGATCCTATGGATACTACAGAGAGTGGTTCTGTCATCTTGATACAGATGGTTTTACCTCGTCGGATATTCATTCTAGTATCCGGAACGCGCGGAATATAGGAAATAGATTACAAACTATTCTAACTATGATTCATATTTTATATTAAGACCTCGCGGGCCGGACTCCAAAAAAAAAGAGTTAACCCCCAAATAGTTAAAAAAGGGGGTTAGAAGTGATAAATCGACAGATTTTTATTCTTTTTCCCGTTTATGCTTATTTTAATTAAGGGACAAACCTTTCTTTAAATTTTTATTCAGTATATCTATTCATTGAATAAGTGATGATCCAACGATTCTTACTCAGGGAATTTTTGGACTTAGTTTGAAGGTTTTCTTGAATCATCGTGGTTGTAGTATGAATCTGAGGTTTTAATCGATTCATAGGGTCTTAACAAGAGAATTCCTATCAATAATAAAGAAAACAGAAGTAAAACCGCGTTACACACAAATAAGAATAACAAATAAAAGAAAAAAAAAATAGGTAAATAGAGGATTCAAGAGGCCTGTAACAATCAACATAAAGACGAATGAGCCAACTTGATATTTTTTAGCATTATAACCACAAAGAAGAGCTTTCAGATTTTTATTCTTTCGTATCTTTAGAGAAAAAGAAAGAGTGAATCATAGGAGTAAAGATAAATAAGTCTCAAACTTTTTATTACACATATCCATTCTAGCCAGTATTTGGGTGGTTTTTGTTTGAGCCGTACGAAATGAAATTCTCATATACGGTTCTCAGAGGGGGAGTTCCCTGGATTTACCTATCTCAATAAAGTATATGATTGGTTCGAAGAACGTCTTGAGATTCAGGCGATTGCAGATGATATAACTAGTAAATATGTCCCTCCCCATGTGAACATATTTTATTGTTTAGGCGGAATTACACTTACTTGTTTTTTAGTACAAGTAGCTACGGGATTCGCTATGACTTTTTACTATCGCCCAACGGTTACTGAGGCTTTTGCTTCCGTTCAATATATAATGACTGAAGCTAACTTTGGTTGGTTAATCCGATCAGTTCATCGATGGTCCGCAAGTATGATGGTGCTAATGATGATCCTGCACGTATTTCGTGTGTATCTCACCGGTGGCTTTAAAAAACCTCGTGAATTGACTTGGGTTACAGGTGTAGTTTTAGCTGTATTGACCGCATCTTTTGGCGTGACTGGTTATTCCTTACCCCGGGACCAAATTGGTTATTGGGCAGTCAAAATTGTAACAGGCGTACCGGAAGCTATTCCTGTAATAGGATCGCCTTTGGTAGAGTTATTGCGCGGAAGTGCTAGTGTAGGACAATCCACCCTGACTCGTTTTTATAGTTTACACACTTTTGTATTACCTCTACTTACTGCCGTATTTATGTTAATGCACTTCCCAATGATACGTAAGCAAGGCATCTCTGGTCCTTTATAGAGAAGAAATAGTATTATAGATCATAGATATTTGTAATCAGTCATTTATCACTTCACTCAGGGTAGGAACAATAGGATTTCATTGCTATAAATATGGATTATTGAAAAGAATAAAACATGTATTTGGATCTTTTCCTTCAACCCCGCAAAATTGTATTATTTATTTGACACTAATGGTTGAAGTGAATTTTCTGAAGATAAAATGGATTATGGGAGTGTGTGACTTGAACTATTGATTAGTCCGTGCAGATATATGCCTATCTGCCACATTTGTTTGAATTCACAACGAAATGTGTCTTT